CATCTACATCGACTTCGGAGATCCCTCTTGAAATATTTTTCAAATACAACAAGAGTTCAGTATCTTCCCCCGAATTAGTGAATTAGGCAGGATTTTTTTTTTCACATTTTTTTACATAATAACAAACAATAATTTTCATAAATTTCATCGTAAATGTGAAATACTTAACTTATAGAGACAAATAAAAGTTTTATACAAATCAAAATGTGGGAGAGATAAAAAAGATGCAAGGTCGTTTGTCTGCTTGGCTAGCCAAACATGGGTTAGTTCATAGATCTTTGGGCTTCGACTACCAAGGAATAGAGACTTTACAAATAAAGCCTGGGGATTGGCATTCCATTGCTGTCATTTTATATGTATATGGTTACAATTATTTACGTTCCCAATGTGCCTATGATGTAGCACCGGGCGGACTGTTAGCTAGTGTGTATCATCTTACGAGAATAGCTTATGGTATAGATCAACCAGAAGAGGTATGTATAAAAGTATTTGCCCCAAGGTGGAATCCTAAAATTCCGTCTGTTTTCTGGGTTTGGAAAAGTGCGGATTTTCAAGAAAGGGAATCTTATGATATGTTGGGAATCTTTTATGATAATCATCCACGTCTGAAACGTATCTTAATGCCCGAAAGTTGGATAGGATGGCCCTTACGTAAGGATTATATTGCCCCGAATTTTTATGAAATACAGGATGCTCATTAAATATAAATAATAAAATAAGAAACTAATTTTCACTTCTACAACTCCAGGTATTCAAATAATGTTTGTACGTTCTCTTATAGACCAAAGAGCGTAATGGAAGTCTCATTCGCATTCTATTCTAAATGGGCTAAATAAAACGAAATAAAATATAAATCAAATACAAATAAATAATACAAAATAAATAGAATAAAAAAAAAATTGTTTCTATTTTTATATATTATATATTTATTTATTTGAATAGAAACAATAAAAAATAGAAATAAAAAGGATAAATAAAAAAAAACAAGACAATTAAAAAAATACAATTAGTATTAGGATGACCTAAAAGAGTTTCGCATCATGAACTATGTACCACGCACAAAACTTAAATGAGTTCGACAAAGTCACATAGGAGGAAATGAAGAAATAGAATATGAAAAGAAAAGACAACGAAATGAGAGGAGGGCTTGGATTTTATTTGTACTGTATCTGAAATGAATCTTGGTTATTCCCACCTTTCAACTCCGCGAGACTATACCTTTGAGTCTTTCAACCAATTAATTTAACCTTTCTATTTTAATATGTATGAAGTATTAAATATCTAAAGTATTAACATTGTTTTTGAACGGTAAGAGACACCGTATGAACAAATAAAAAAGAAAAGGAAGTAAAATCTAATTTTTTTTTATTTTACAGATTTTATAGACATACTCTTTACTCATCTATTCTATAATTCTAGTAAAGGGTATATTCTCAGACACCTAGATAGATAAGTATCTATCATGATATAGACTAGTAATGAATATGTATGTTGACCCATATCAATTCATTTGTAAAACGGATACTCATACAAATAAATCATGTGCCAGGAACCAGATTTGAACTGGTGACACGAGGATTTTCAGTCCTCTGCTCTACCAGCTGAGCTATCCCGACCATTATCCGTGCATCGTCCTTATTTTAATAGATAACTTGAGTTTATGTCAATTAAAAAGACAAAAAAAGTCTTACAAAGCTTTATCCAGACCCTGTAATTTCTTGGATCTTCAAAAAGAAAACTTTATAAGTTTTAATACAGTACAAGAAATGATATGTATTGTTAATCATTCAAATTGGAAGTGGGGATACCTTCCTCAAAGATGTTCATTTGTACGCGTATCATATATATCACAAATATTGTAATAAGAAAAAAAAAATTTCCACAATCAGATCCATTTGTAAAAGAGTAGAATGATTGAAAAACATAACGAATTTTAAACCGCTAACGAAACGAAAAGAGCGGATCGGATAAATAATTGGGGAATCAAACGGGCCTTTTTGGGGATAGAGGGACTCGAACCCTCACGATTTCTAAAGTCGACGGATTTTCCTCTTCCTATAAATTTCATTCTTGTCGGTATTGACGTGTGGAATGGGACTCTATCTTTATTCTCGTACGATAAATTTTATTAATAAATATTCGATTCTTTCTTCAATTTGGATCGATTCACAACAACTCTTTCGATTTTTATTTATTATTTATAGAAATATAAATAAATAAAGATTCGGGTCGTCATTAATCATTTGAGATAGGATTTCAGTACATATACGTATGTATATAGGTTTATCCTTTCTGTAGTTTTGATATAAGGATTACGTTAATGTAATAACGTAAAGAAGTCAACCCCACTTGTTAGAACAGCTTCCATTGAGTCTCTGCACCTATCCTTTTTTTATTCTCGCTTTCTTCTGAACCCTTATTTGTTTTCGTAAAATAGGATTTGGCTCAGGATTGCCCATTTTTAATTCCAGGGTTTCTCTGAATTTGAAAGTTATCACTT